CGGGATTTGTAGATGTCACAGACAATGAGTCGATTTCTTTTTCTACTCCTCTTCCTTTATCTTTCTTAGTTATATCTATAATGTAATGATGGAATGATTGAGGAATAAATGGGACTTATTCTTTCAATTGGTATTTGTTCTGATTTTTGCTCCTATCTTTCACAAAAAAATTTAAACTTAGGTAAGTGCTTTAAAAATATATGTATAAAAAAACATATTTGATTTAGCTCCTTCATGCCTACTCTAACTAGTTATTTTGGTTTTCTACTAGCAGCTTTAACTATAACCTCAGCTCTATTTATTGGTCTGAGCAAGATACGACTTATTTGAAATCAATTGAATCAACAATTCAGAATCATAAAAAGAAATCTTTCTGTAGGATTTCGTGTATTTGATTTTGGAAGTTCTTTTTTTTTTAGCTCTTTATCGCCACATTTTTCCGCTTTCATTGATATTCATGGACAATTAGGATTAATATTTAGGGATAGATATTACCTCCCCCCTTTCCTGTCAAACAAATTGAAATGATTGAAGTACTTCTATTTGGAATCGTCTTAGGTTTGATTCCTATTACTTTGGCTGGGTTATTTGTAACTGCATATTTACAATACAGACGTGGTGATCAGTTGGACCTTTGATTAGTTAACAACTCTTTTTTGATTGACCTCCTTTAAGGCACAGGAGGTCAATTTGCGATTTTTCTTCAAAAGGGTGAAGTTATTTCACTCTAATTAGAACTAACCAGAAGGAAATCACGCCCTGTAGGATTTGAACCTACGACATCGGGTTTTGGAGACCCGCGTTCTACCGAACTGAACTAAGAGCGCTTTCTTATCACAGATAGTAAAGAAAAAGGGGGATTACTTTTGTAATCTACTCCTTCATGCATCTCACAATAGATAAGATATCTATTAAGAGTCTAATATTATATAGAATTATAATAGAATTATATAGAATACAATTCTTAATACTATTCTAAAAATGACAGATTAGGTATGTCCAATTTGAATCGATTTCAGCGATATCAATCAATTCGTCGTTACTTCTCAGAGGAAAAGTAATAGGTAGGGATGACAGGATTTGAACCCGTGACATTTTGTACCCAAAACAAACGCGCTACCAAGCTGCGCTACATCCCTTTTAATAGGTTTACAGTGTTATTGTAAATAACACTTTTCTTTTTTTCCACATCATTCTTTTTCCTATTTAGCTACAAAACAGAATAGATCTTGCCGGGTTTTTTTCCTATTATATATGATATAATATAAAATTGTATATGATATAAAAGTCTTTGGATACATATACGCTGTAAAGTCAAAAAAGCTTTTAGGGAATGCTCAGTAGGAAAGATGCATCTTTTTTAACTGAAAATAAAGGTAGCAAATCTTCTCTACCGGATTGGTATACGTTGAAATTTGCCTTAGGAATTTCATGTACAAATACAAGTGGTTTTTTTGAAATACATATGCATCTGATCATCTATCATATATGTATATGTATTATTCTTATGTGTTACAATATAGAACTAAAAAAAAGAAGGAGGATTTTCAATGCGAGATCTAAAAACATATCTCTCCGTGGCACCGGTACTAAGTACTTTATGGTTCGGATCTTTAGCAGGTCTATTGATAGAAATCAATCGTTTTTTCCCGGATGCGTTAACATTCCCCTTTTTTTCATTCTAGTTATTGACATGGTAGGGGGGGGTAACAACGATTAGAGATAGCATCCACTACCTGTGACTAATCCCCCGCCCTTTCTCCCTTTGACCTTCTATTCTAAAAGGGAGAAAGAAAATTGGATTCAACCTCAGCAAAGCTTGTGCTCACGCTCGAATGGAAAATTCCAATTTTCTATTCAAAAATGAATAGAGGGAGAACGGAAATGAAAATATGGGTCTAGGGCAAAAGTCTCATACACGAGATTGAAATGAAATACTTTACTGTGATTAGAAATAGATTTTGAAATCCGCGTATTACGTCTATTATACTATAACAACTGAATTCTCTTTACTATTTATTTTTTGTGACTATTGCCTATTCCTCTATTTACTGCAACGAACTCTTTTAAATAAAGTGTATTTTGAGTTAGCAATTTCTATTTTTTTCTTTCTCTCCGCTTCAGGTCGAAAATAAAAGAGTTGCTTGAATAAAAAATGAACACAAAAGGGGGGTTCATGGCCAAGGGTAAAGATGTACGAGTAAGCGTTATTTTGGAATGTATTAGTTGTAAGAATGTTAATAAGGAATCAAGGGGTATTTCCCGGTATATTACTCAAAAGAATCGACACAACACACCTAGTCGGTTGGAATTGAGAAAATTCTGTCCCTATTGTTACAAGCATACAATTCATGGAGAGATAAAAAAATAGATCGAACCGAACGTCTGTTTATCGCCTTTTGAAGGTTGAAGGGAGAGTTCAAAATGTAATAAACAGACATATTATTCTATACAATAGTCCAATATATATCGAAGAATATTCTATTAGCAATTTTATTTAAATAAAAAAGTAAAAAAGAATATAAAAAAAGGATTCCGAACTAGAAGCTATATAGAATTTCTAATAATCTAAGCGATAAGCGTATATCATATAAATCAATCAATATATAAATAAAGAGAACATATACAAATTCAAATTAAAGAAAAGAAAAAAACCAAATCCTATTTCGGTCGGATCTAAAAAAATGAATTAGAAATAGGATTTTCGGCAGAATATTTTTTATATAATAAGGAATAAATAAACTAAACAAACCATGGATAAATCCAAGCGATCTTTCCTTAAATCTAAGCGGTCTTTTCGTAGGCGCTTGCCCCCGCTTCAATCGGGGGACCGAATTGATTATAGAAACATGAGTTTAATTAGTCGATTTATTAGTGAACAGGGAAAAATATTATCTAGGCGCGTAAATAGATTGACTCTGAAACAACAACGATTAATTACTATTGCTATAAAACAAGCTCGTATTCTATCTTTGTTACCCTTTCTGAATAATGAGAAACAATTTGAAAAAGCCAAGTCGGCCATTAGAACTACGGGTTTTCGAGCTTTTCGAACAAAAAAACAATAGGTTTACTCTTGATTTTTCTTTTTTCAATTGATTTTTTGCTCGAAAAATTCGAAAATACGGATTTTTTTGTTGTCTCGTAAGAAAAATCGAGGAAGAAGCAATCTTTTTTTTATTGAATGCCTTTGTTCATTTTGACTACTTTATTGTAATTGTATTTTACATTTTATTTTATCGGACTCATTTTGATTCTATCTTCCCTTCCCGGAGTTCCTTCTCCGGGGGACTTTGTTTAAATTATTTCGTTTGCTTTTTTCCAATCTTCGATCTCATTGGAAATACTATAAAGACAATTCTTATTTAATATAGCTATTTGTGCAAGTATTTTGCGATTAAGAATCAACTGTCTTTTGTACAGATCATTTATAAATTTACTATAACTATAGTATACGCCCCTTTCTGTTTCGCGAATTGCTGCGTTTATCCGCGTAATCCACAACCGACGAAAATCTCTCTTTTTCTTATCTCTATCTCGATGAGCCGAAAACAAAGCTCTTATTTTCTGTTGAGTAATAATGCGAATAGTTTTTGAATGCGCCCCTCGAAAGCTTGATACAAATAAACGCATTTTTTTTCTACGTCTCCGAGCTATATACCCTCGTCTAACTCTGGTCATTGAATAAATGAAACTTTGTTAAATAACTAATTGATTTTCTTTCTCTTTGAGTTATTTTTTCTGTCCTCGCTGTTAATAACAAAACGCATTTTTCCAATGTATAAAAAGAATTCCAATGGCTTTTGCTACTATAACCTTCCCGACCACGATTTTTTATTTTTTTGCGGCATTTCGCCCCAACCCCGAATGAAATAAGAAATTGGATTGATACTCGTTATCCCAAAGAAAAACGTAATCAATCTGGATAATCTAGATAAATAAAGAAATAGTGGATTCCTTCGTTTCTATGGTTACTTCTTAAACGGTGAGGTCCTCTCTATACACCGGAGCCCTTTACTTCGTTTAGTCAACGTTATTGGTAACTTGTACAATTAAAAATCTTCGGCTCTACCCATGAATTATCCAGTAATAGGTCTTTCACAACGAGATCCGCCTATACAGTAACGGTATTTCATTTGGAAGGTTTGCTGGATAGCTGACCCTGTTAGTCCGTTTTGCAAAAAAGGGAGCATAATCTTTTTTTTAAGAATACCTTCCCGCTTAATGTATAGCACTTGCTACCAATGGGAACTTGCTTCTCATCTTAAATTGAGCTGGTTGGGGTTACACCAAGAGAAACCATAAATTTAATACGCAATAGATGGATATGATAGATATTTTTTTCGATAGTGACCGTAGTTCTTCCATTTTATCCTATTCGCGGGTAATGATCATTGATACTGGAAAATGGATTTCTTTTGTTGGCCCAGCCCATAATCTGAACGAGTCGCACATACACCCTAGTACATGTTCCTCGGCGCTGAGGACATCCCCGAAGAGCGGGGGATTTTGTGACGTTTCTGATTGGCTGTCTTGTGTTTCTAATAAGCTGTTTAATAGTTGGCATGCTGAATCATTTACATAAGGGACTGGTTTAGATCAATCCTAACCTGATGATTATGAATTTTTTCTAGTTATAGAGAATATTCCCTAGTCAAGTAAAAAGATCAAATATAAATTTGTGAATTTGCCTACTTCTACTCTTTCCATTTGTCTTTCTTTACTATTTCTACTCCTTCATTCGCTACAAGATCAATAATTCCGTGAGCTTGGGCTTCTCTTGCTGACATAAAAACATCCCTTTCCAGGTCTTCGGTTAGAACCCAAAAAGGTTGGCCTGTTCGTTGTGCATACACCTTTGTGAGGGTTTCTCGCAGAGTCAATAGTTCTTCCGCTTCCATCATACACTCTCCCGTCGATCCCTCATGAAAAGCACTAGCAGGTTGATGGATCATTACCCTGATGATATAACAAAAAGGGTTTCTTCTATCTCGCCTTGATGCGTCGAAGACAAAAGATAGCGAATAACAATAAACTTGAACAACCGTACGTGCATCTTTTGCGCATTGCATACGGCTCGACAATGAAATTTACTTTTATCTTCCATCGAAGAAAAATAGAATCGATCAGATCCAGATCAGTAAATCGTTCAATTACCACCCTTCTTTTCGTGAGTTCAAAATACTACGATGGCTCCGTTGCTTTATAGATTCGTTTCGTTCATTTCGTCTGTAATTCAGCAATCCCAAAGTTTCTTTTTTATTTTAAATAAGGAAGTTTTTTTTTTCGTACTCTTTCAAACATAAATATTGTTAGGTTAGGATTAAGAGTCTTTTGGTATAAAAAAAGTTTGTGACGCTGAAATGGACTCCGGATAAATAAAAAATCGGGAATACCCTTTATCTCATACTCCTCTCTCGATACATAATCTAATGTTTTGAAAAAAAAAAACGAACAAAATTTTGCATATCGAATTCAAAGTGCCATGCTATTTTTACTCATAACATAATATATATTGATATTTTTTATGGTGAAGGCATAATCTTTTTTTCTCAAATAAAAACTCATTGGCGCCAAAGCCAAGCGTGAGGGAATGCAAAACGTTTGGTAATTTCTCCTCCGACCAGGATAAAAGATCCCATTGAAGCGGCTATTCCCATGCATATTGTATATACATCTGGTAGCACAAGTTGCATAGCATCAAAAATAGCTATTCCGGGTAATACCCATCCGCCAGGACAATTTATAAACAAATACAAATCCTGGGTCTGATCCTCTATACTGAGATATACCATAAGACCAACAAGGTAATTCGAGATCTCGGTCGTAATCTCTTGGGTTAAAAAAAGTAATCTTGCTCGATAAAGTCGGTTGATTAGGGTAAAATTTTATCCCTTAGGAACCGTACATGCACCTTTTGATGCATACGGTTCAAAAAAATGTGAAAAAGAAAAAATCAATGTGTAGATTACTGTCCTCTTCTTTTTGGATAGCAGTTTATAATGAGGGGGTTTGTCTTCTATTTTTCAATAAATATGAGTTTTTCTTCCTCGTTTCCTTATGTCTACTATAGCTAACTAGAACCAACTATAAATGGATAACTATATAGAACAAAATGGAACAAAGGAATCAGAAACAGAAAAACAAAATGTAAAATTACATACATATAATAGAAAGTCAAATTTTTTATTGAATATGCAATAATATGCAAATCAAATACAATCATAAAAAAAAAGAGTTTAAAGAGATAGTATTTGTTATAGTAAGAGTAAACTTTTCTAACTAACTGCTCGTTGATTTATTGTTTCATCGAGATTAACTGCAAACCACGATGTTATTTGCTTGTTCTTGAAGGGGCCTCTTCTCTTTCATTCTTTTAGGTTTATGCTCTACTCCGGGTAAAAATCTGCTCGATTTTGATTTGCACATATAGGGCAAATGCTTCTAATACCGCTTCTTTTTGTTTTGCTAAGATTTCCTTTTTTCATTCGGCTCATGCCTTTGCCAAAGAAATAGGATATTCAACATATTGAATTCATCTATTCTATTCGAGTAATTACGGTTCAGATGCTTTATTCCTGTTATCATTTGAAAATAGGAATAAGTTTTCATACAATACAAGCATTAATTATCGATATATTATCAATTGGGATTTGTTTAAACGGAGCCTGGATACTTCATGTCATTTTATTGGTTTAACCAAGCCAACCCTAAATTATTCTAATTGATACTATTAGTCTAAATCCCCCTACAAATGGATCTAGTTGAACTTCACGCTCCGAATTTTAGACGAGTAACTCGATCTTTCTTGGGCGAAGGGGGGATATCTTGATCGGGGAAGAGAACGGGGAAAGCCCATATGACCCACTATATCTGACAAGTCGCACTATACGTCAACCCAAGTTGCATCTTCGTCTCCCGGGATTCGAAAGGGTACTTTTGGAACACCAATAGGCATTAACTGAAAGAAAAAAAATTAAGTACTATATTTCACTTTGATATGGAAACGTAATAATCGAGTTAGTCTCTTCAGAATATCAACATCAACATATACGATAAAGGTTGATATTCTTTATCATATATTCCGTCTAGAATACATTAGAACAGGTCAGAAAAGGCGATAGAATAACTAAAGTCTAATTCTGGAGACTAGAGCCTTCCAACGATGAACAAATATGGCGACATTTGATCATATAAAAAGGTATCAACCCCCATTGCGTATTGATACTTATCGGGTATAGAATAGATCTGCTTCTCTTTGTTCCTACAAGCATAATTGTTCTATTATTACCAATACCAATAGAATAGAACAAATATTAACCCTTGCTCCGAGATAATTCACTGAACAGAACAGGGGTCCGTTGATAGTCATAGTATTTTCCAATGCAATAAAGTTACATAGTATCTATTTTTATTTGATAAAGGGGTATTTCCATGGGTTTGCCTTGGTATCGTGTTCATACCGTTGTATTGAATGATCCTGGTCGGTTGATTTCTGTCCATATAATGCATACGGCTCTGGTTGCCGGTTGGGCTGGTTCGATGGCTCTATATGAATTAGCGGTTTTTGATCCCTCTGATCCCGTTCTTGATCCAATGTGGAGACAGGGTATGTTCGTTATACCCTTCATGACTCGTTTAGGAATAACAAATTCCTGGGGCGGTTGGAGTATTACAGGGGGGACAGTAACGGATCCCGGTATTTGGAGTTATGAGGGTGTGGCCGGGGCACATATTGTGTTTTCTGGCTTGTGCTTTTTGGCAGCTATTTGGCATTGGGTGTATTGGGATCTAGAAATTTTTTCTGATGAACGTACAGGAAAACCTTCATTAGATTTGCCTAAAATTTTTGGAATTCATTTATTTCTTTCCGGGGTGGCTTGTTTTGGTTTTGGCGCATTTCATGTAACCGGCTTGTATGGTCCTGGAATATGGGTGTCTGACCCTTATGGACTAACTGGAAAAGTCCAGCCAGTAAATCCCGCATGGGGCGTAGAAGGTTTTGATCCTTTTGTTCCAGGGGGAATAGCCTCTCATCATATTGCAGCAGGGACATTGGGCATATTGGCGGGTCTATTTCATCTTAGTGTCCGCCCGCCCCAACGTCTATACAAAGGATTACGTATGGGTAATATTGAAACCGTACTTTCCAGCAGTATCGCTGCTGTCTTTTTTGCAGCTTTTGTAGTCGCCGGAACTATGTGGTATGGTTCAGCAACTACTCCGATCGAATTATTTGGCCCCACTCGTTATCAATGGGATCAGGGATACTTTCAGCAAGAAATATATCGAAGAATTAGTGCCGGGCTGGCCGAAAATCAAAGTTTATCAGAAGCTTGGTCGAAAATTCCTGAGAAATTAGCCTTTTATGATTACATTGGCAATAATCCGGCAAAGGGGGGGTTATTCAGGGCAGGTTCCATGGACAATGGGGATGGAATAGCTGTTGGGTGGTTAGGACACCCAATATTTAGAGATAAAGAAGGGCGCGAGCTCTTTGTACGTCGTATGCCTACTTTTTTTGAAACATTTCCGGTCGTTTTGATAGACGGAGATGGAATTGTTCGAGCCGATGTTCCTTTTCGAAGAGCAGAATCGAAATATAGCGTAGAACAAGTAGGTGTAACTGTTGAGTTCTACGGCGGCGAACTCAATGGCGTCAGTTATAGCGATCCTGCTACTGTCAAAAAATATGCTAGACGTGCTCAATTGGGTGAAATTTTTGAATTAGATCGTGCTACTTTGAAATCAGATGGTGTTTTTCGTAGTAGTCCAAGGGGTTGGTTTACTTTTGGACATGCTTCTTTTGCGCTGCTCTTCTTCTTCGGACATATTTGGCATGGGGCTAGAACCTTGTTCAGAGATGTTTTTGCTGGTATTGATCCAGATTTAGATGCTCAAGTAGAATTTGGAACATTCCAAAAACTAGGAGATCCAACTACAAGAAGACAAGCAGTCTGATACAAAATTTCTTTCGTAGTTTGAGTCTCTCTTTTTGTAATTTGGTTTGACATTGGGGATCAGAGAAATCTTGATTGAATCATTACCCTTTCGTTGACTCTTTCTTTAGCAGGGAAATAATCCCCCATAAACAGGTATGGAAGTTATAATTGTAAACCACAATCGAATCTATGGAAGCATTGGTTTATACATTTCTATTAGTCTCGACGTTAGGGATCATTTTTTTCGCTATCTTTTTTCGAGAACCGCCTAAAATTCTAACGAAGAAATGATTTTTCATTATCTCCGTTGAAGTAATGAGCCTCCCAGCATTCAATATTGGGAGGCTCATTACTTCAACTAGTCTCCGTGTTCCTCGAACGGATCTCTTAGTTGTTGAGAGGGTTGCCCAAAAGCGGTATATAAGGCGTACCCGGTAAAACTTACAAGTAAACCAGATATAAAGATGGCGACTAGGGTTGCTGTTTCCATTCTTATATGAATTCAAGACCGCAATGGATCTCTGATAAGATCCTTTATTTACAGGGGAATGGTATACAAAGTCAACAGATCTCAATAAATACAATCGGATTTATGGCTACACAAACCGTTGAGAGTAGTTCTAGATCTCGTCCAAGACAAACTACGGTAGGGGCTTTATTGAAACCGTTGAATTCGGAATATGGTAAAGTAGCTCCTGGTTGGGGAACGACTCCTTTGATGGGTATCGCAATGGCTTTATTTGCAGTATTCCTATCTATTATTTTGGAGATTTACAATTCTTCCGTTTTACTGGATGGAATTTCAATGAATTAAATCTACAAGAACTACTAAGTTCGAGTTTTTCAATACTAAAGTGAAATCTCAGGTTTATTACTTATAACCCCGTTGGCAGTTCAATCGCGGAATTTCTTTCTTTCTGTATTTCCGGAATATGAGTGTGTGACTTGTTAGAATGGATCCTATTGATAATACAGAGAATGAGTCTGTCATCTTATCTTGCTAGAGACGGTTCTACCTCGTCGGATACTCATCTGAGTATTTGGAGCACGAAATATTA